ATAATTATCATATGGAGCGGGTAGCGGGAATCGAACCCGCATCGTTAGCTTGGAAGGCTAGGGGTTATAGTCGACGTCGATTCATACTTTTTAACGCCGCTAATTCAAAACCGAACATGAAACTTTGGGGTCATTCGGCTCCTTTATGGAAGTTTGATATATTCCCAGAGAGAAGCCGGGAGCAAAATAACAAAAGTCGACCCATAACATCTATGTCAGCTTTTTTTGTCTGAATGAATTCAAAACAATCCGCTTTCTAGATGATCCCTCTAGAAGAGTGGGATTATAACAATACCAATCTTTCTAGTTACTTCGTTCTCTATTTCTATTTGAAAGAATCCTTAGGAAAAGTTTTTTGTTTCCCCCGAGCTAAACTTAAAAAAAAAATAGAATATGGTGATGCCTCTAGTAAACTAGAGTGATCATTTAATAGCTATTTTGCTTCAATCTAACCTATAAAAAACCAAAATTGAAGATTTAGTTACGATTCGAACTAGACTTTTCTATCTTTATCCATGGATCCTTTACTTATACTTAAAAAATTGGAAGTATTGATCCAATTAAAAAAAATTATGTTTCGCAATTTCATAATCCAAATTGTCAATTTCGAATTGACTCTTGGATACAAATCACGAGAACGTATATTTTTCTCCGAATCTTTTATTTTAATTTTAGAGTGAAAGGATTCAAATTGAATCCTTTTAAGAAATAAAGTTTTTGATTGAAATATCAATTAAACTGAAGGACCCCTTAACTATTAAGGGGATTAATTGAACGAATCACACTTTTACCACTAAACTATACCCGCTACAATGCGATTATTGTATAAAAAGGGCCCTTTGTCGAACAAGAGAATCGGATGTAATCAAGATAGGACAGAAATTCAAAATAATCATGAAATGCAACTTCGAAATTAGAACGTTGACGTCTTTGTCAGGAGTCCTCGTAAAGGAGGAGTTATTTCGTTTAAATAACTAAATTTAATAATTCAAAACAATTTCTTTTGTTGGACGAATTTTGACAGATATGGCTCGACAAAATAACTTTTATCCACACACCAAATACAAACTTTGATTCCTGATTCAATCAAAAGAATGGAAATAGTCCTTCTTTTTATTGTTTCTTTGAATACAATAACAAATATTTCATTTTTTGGTTTTCAAATCAAATTCAAATAAATCGTTTTTTTATGGTATGGTTCGCGCTCTTTCTACGGTTCAGCGGTATGGGTCATTAGAACAAAAAAAGGCCCGGCTGGGTACTGACCCGGCCAGGCCGTGGAAGTGGAAATAAAAAAGGCCTCGTTGAACGAAATTAAAGAGATATTCTTTTCTTTATTTTTTTCTCTTTTATCTCTTTCGAATGCTTTCTTTATTTTTATTTTCTAAAAATGATAGAAATGGAATTGCTGATAAAAGTTATATCTATTTATATAATAGAATACAAAAGACAATAAAAAAAAAAAGAAATTCTATAAGCTATATTTTCTATGAGCTATATAATCAATTTACTTTCTATATTCTCTAGAAGAGAATATAGAAAGTAAAGATAGAAAATCAAGTAAAGACGGGCTTTTTCAAGCATTATTTTTTGTGTAATGTAACATAGTAATTATTTCTTTTTTTTTTTTTTTATTTTTCAATTAGGAGAGATGGCTGAGTGGATTAAAGCGTCGGATTGCTAATCCGGTGTACGAGTTATTCGTACCGAGGGTTCGAATCCCTCTCTTTCCGTTTCGGTCGATGGCTTGGTATCTTTAAAATTGAACTTTAGCGAACACTTTTACTTTATTTTTAATAGTAACAGGGAATCAAAAAACCCTAAGAACATTTATACGAATAAAGTAAGCAACCCCTTCCTTTTTTATTCTTCGCGTCCGGGATTACGCCCTGGATCATTAGACAGGAATCCGAAGATGAAGAGCGAAACAAAGAATATCACTACGGTGTAAACAAAGAGTTTGAGAGTAAGCATTACACAATCTCCAAATCAGGTTTTTGGGGAAAAGGAAAAAGAGAATAGATTCTCTATTTTTATACTACATATCCAATTTTGACATCACGAAATGAAGTTCTTTTTAGAATTTGATTCTCTAAATAGAAAATCGTTTTCAGAAATGAAATTCACACAATTCGAATTCGACATTTTGGTTGGCTCTAATATCTAATATAAGGTGGTTTCAGTGAAAAAGAAAAAGGGTCATAATCAACAAATAGCAAATGGGGGATCAAAATGGATCGCGGTTCCCCAAGAATTTCATTGTTTGAATTGAGGCGGGGGTTCGTTCATATTGTAAGACTCATCTGCTCTTATTTATTAATTGTTAGAATTTTTTTTTTTTTCGAACTAGAATAAATCATGAATTTTTCTAGCACAATATTAAAGATCTCATCGAAAACTTACAGCAGCTTGCCAAACAAAGGCTAAGAGAAAAAATAGAACAGGTATTACTGGCATAACATCTACAATTGGATTCAAAAAAGCGTAGGCCTCGGGTAATTTAGCGAATAAAAAACTACTCGAATAAAGGGCAGAATTAAGACAGATATACATTAAACTTAAGATATTAAGCATAACAAACATTTTGTTCTTGGAGATAATTTTATTTTGATTGAGTTATTAATATCTTATTGATATAAGATAAAAATGAAGAAAAGAAAGTAAGGTAGACAAAAAAAACTTCTTGGAACCGACCCAATCAAAACAAAAATCCTTCAATTCTCACACGAGAATTGAAGAAATCATACTTTCATACAATATCTTAATTGAATTCTATGTAATGATCAATAAATTAAGTTGTATTTTACACCTACACGTGTCAAAATCCTAACACTAAAATCAGAATCTAATTTTGGGGCTTTGGACTGGAATTGACGAACAGCCAATACCAACGGTACTCTTTATTAGTATTAGTACCAAATCGAAATTGAAATGGGGCGTCGCCAAGTGGTAAGGCAACGGGTTTTGGTCCCGGTATTCGGAGGTTCGAATCCTTCCGTCCCAGACCGGGCAGAATAAAAATTTTCAATTCCCTTTTGAGCAACCCTCTTAAGTATATATTGATAAAATATACGTGTGCGTCTTTTTTTTTTTATTTTTTATTTAGGATTCCCACAGAAAGAATTCGGGGTGGGAGTAGATAAGAGTTAGGGAGCAATGAAAGATACCGATTTGAATATCGATGTCGGTCCAAATCTCATTAACCAATAATCCCGCTCTATAGGGAATGGAGGCGCTTTGATTCTAACCCAAATTTTTCGGTATTTTTTCTTGGGCTTTTTTTAATTTTTAATGAATAATTGTAAATCTCTGGAATAACAATTGAGACGGGGGTTATTCATATAGTCTATTTACTTTATTTTATACTATTTACTTTATTTTATATTTTATTTATTTTATTTTGAATTTGGGGAAAGATTATTGAATCTGAAGCCCAAGCCAAAGAACCGACTCATAATTTGGATTTGAGGAAAGGCTTATCTGCATGGATTGCTATCCTTCTATTTCAGAGATAACGTCCTTTTGCTTTTTAAGATTTGTGAGCCCTTATCTTCCTGTTAAATTAAATATTTAACATACAATATACATAATTACTTCCAACGAAAATTGTTCAGTCTAATCTGATAGCTACAGAAATCGCCCATTTTTGTAATTCTGATTTGCTCTTTCATTTCAGGATTCCGGATGAACGACTAACAACCTAAATATTCCCTTCATATACAAGGAAAAAAGGCTGTGTATCGACCGAAGCAATGACTATTCATGATTCCATACTGGAATCAATTACATACCGGTTCCAAACTAGAGAAATGTTATGGTAAAACTTCGTTTGAAACGATGTGGTAGAAAGCAACGTGCGACTTGAAGGACATGATCCGCTGTGGATTTGTTTTTTACATCCACCGTTTTCGATTTTATATGAATGGGCTCTTGGCTCGACATTTTTTCTTCTGTTCTATTAGAATCCTCAAGTTTTTTTGGGGGTAAGGGAACTAGTACAGGATGGAGCTCGAGTATAAAGTATTTATTCATTTCTCAGGGGCAAGGATCTAGGGTTAATACCAATCAATAAGTTGGAAAAAACTTCGTAAGTCAATTTTCGATATAGAAATCGAAAGGATCTGATTCGAGCAATTTTGAAATCCAAAAGCAAGGGGAAAATTTGTTGGAATTGGGAAAACTTTTTCTACCAAAAGTGTATCCTGTAGGAATCAATTGTTCGTATGATTCTTTGATAGAAAGAAATCAAAGGGGGGTGTGTTGCTGCCATTTTTTAAAATAAAAAACCTTAAAGATCACCGAAGTAATGTCTAAACCTAATGATTCAAAGCAAAGATAAAGGATCCTGGAACAAGGAAATCCCATTTTTCAATTGTCTCAACAATTCAATCCAATCCAAAAATCGATTCGATTCGAAACGAGACAAACAAAAAAGGGGCTTGAGACCGCTCAAAAAAGGAAATGCCTAAGGATTTTCGGCCGGGCTTTGAAACTTATCTAACGTGAGTTATGAGAGTACGAATGCTTTTTTTGTTTCTTTTGAAAATGACAAAGAAACAAAAAAGAATAACTTAAATCTCTAATTGATTTGATTATTTTATAGATCTATTTTACATTCTAATTCTATACATAGACATAACTATCACTTCTAACCATTTTGTTTTTCTCGAGCCGTACGAGGAGAAAACTTCTTATACGTTTCTAGGGGGGGTACCGTTCATCTATATCTATCCCAATGAGCCGTTTATCGAATCGTTGCAATTGATGGTCGATCTCGAAGAGAAGGAAGAGATCTTCGGAAAGTGGGTTTTTATGATCCAATAAATAATCAAACCCATTTAAATGTTCCTGCTATTCTATATTTCCTTGCCAAGGGCGCTCAACCTACAGGAACCGTTCATGATATTTCACAGAAAGCGGGGGTTTTTACAGAACTTAGTCTTAATCAAACGAAATTCTATTAAGGAATAGAACAAAAAAGAGGGTGTGGATGTGCTTTATCTAGTTTTGTATAATTTTTTCTTTACTATCCCCCCTTTTGTTCTATTCAGACCTATTTCTTTTCGGTTTTTTCAAGTCTTTCTCTAAAAAAGTATTCTTAAAGTTTTTTAGTTATCTAATTCTTTAGATATTATTTATTAATTTCCATATTTATTATATCTATTTATTAATATATAATTTGATTTGTTATTTGGATTTGAATTCAATTTAATAAATAACCAATTAACTCTTTTTGTTTTTGTTATTCTATTTTTTTAGTATTTTCTCAATCTTGCTATTCAATATTCAATGTCATATTGACAATATTGTATTGATCAAATATAATTTGATCATGGAGAAATGGGCCCATTTATCTCCGTTCCATAGGTTTTGGTTGTCTTTTTTTTTTATGTTCAGAATCGATTAGAAATTTTTTTGATTCGAGTTCTTGCTAATTTCATTTTTTGATTCCGTTGTGAAATTCCATTTTTTTTATTTATTAGTTATTTTTATTCCGATTCTATCTACCCATTCGAATTGTTTGGGTTGCTAACTCAACGGTAGAGTACTCGGCTTTTAAGTACGGCTAGCATCTTTTACACATTTCTATGAAGCAAAGAATTCGTCCAAATCTTCGGGAGAGTTTGTAAGACCGCGACTGATCCTGAAAGGAATGAATGGAAAAAACAGCATGTCGTATCAATGGATAATTTTGAGAATATTTTATTCTTGTTCAATCGCTATAAAACCAAGTTTGAATTCTTGGCGCGGAACAAAATCAATTTAATTAAGAGTTGGGTCGAGTGAATAAATGGATAGAGCCCTAGGGTTCCAATTATAGGGAAACAAAAAGTAACGAGCTTCGGTTCTTAATTTGAATGATTATCCGATCTAATTAAACGTTAAAAAGATATTAGTTCCTAACGCGGGGAAAGGTTTTCCCATGAGGGGATTATTGATTTATTTAATGAGTCCTAAGTATTAGCGAGTCCCTATTATGGATTGTAGCTGAATGTGTAGAAGAAGCAGTATATTGATAAATATCGTTGTTTTTTCCAAAATCAAAAGAGCGATTGGAGTGAAAAAATAAAGGGTTTCTAACCACTTAGTTATACTATAACAAAGATAAACCAATTAAATTAACTCAAAATGAGAGGATAGAGAATCCGGTGATGAGTCTACCTATTTTCATTTTCAAGGTATCTACTTTTTTTACTACAATACTTTGTTTTCACCGTATCGCACTATGTATCGTTTGATCGCTCACTAAATCCCTTACCCTTGTTTTTAATCGAATTTCAAATGGAGGAATTTCAAGTATATTTAGCACTAGATAGATCTCAACAACACGACTTCCTATACCCACTTCTTTTTCGGGAGTATATTTATGTACTTGCTCATGATCATGGTTTAAATAGCTCGATGATGTCATTGGAAGGTGGGTTTTATGACAATAAATCTAGTTCACTAAGTGTGAAACGGTTAATTACTAGAATGTATCAACGGATAAATTTTAGTATTGCTGCTAATGATTCGAATCAAAATCCAATTTTTGGGCACAACAATAAGTTGTATTCTCAAATTATATCAGAGGTATTTGCTGCTGTGGTGGAAATTCCATTTTCCCTACGGTTGGTAGCTTTTTTAGAAGGGAAAGAAATTGAAAAATCGCCTAATTTCCAATCAATTCATTCAATATTTCCCTTTTTCGAGGATAAATTGTCCCATTTAAATTATGTGTTAGATGTACGAATACCCCACCCCATTTGTCCCGAAATCTTGGTTCAAACCCTTCGCGAATGGGTAAAGGATGCCTCTTCTTTACATTTATTACGGTTCTTTCTCCACGAGTATTTTAATTCGAACAGTCTTATTACTCTAAAGAACTCTATTTCTGTTTTTTTAAAAAGTAATCCAAGATTGTTATTGTTTCTATATAATTCTCATGTATATGAATATGAATCCATCCTCTTTTTTCTCTGTAACCAATCGTCTCATTTACAATCAACATCCTCTCGAGTCCTCGTTGAGCGAACGTATTTCTATGGAAAAGTCGAACGTCTTGTCGAAGTCTTTGCTAAAGATTTTCAGGACATCTTAGGGTTGTTCAAGGATCCTTTCATGCATTATGTTAGATATCAAGGAAAATCCATTTTGGCTTCAAAGGATACGCCTCTTCTGATGAATAAATGGAAATATTACCTTGTCGGTTTATGGCAATGGCATTTTCACGTGTCTTCTCAACCAGGAAGGGTTCAGCTAAACCACTTATACTTAGGCAAGTACGCTATTAACTTTCTGGGCTATCTTTCCGGTGTGCGACTAAATTCTTTGTTGGTACGGAGTCAAATGCTAGAAAATTCATTTCTAATAGGTAATTCTATGAAGAAGGTCGATACGACCGTTCCAATTATTCATTTGATTGGATCATTGACTAAGGCGCGGTTTTGTACCGCATTAGGGCAGCCTATCAGTAAGTCGACTTGGGCCGATTTCTCTGATTCTCATCTTATCGACCGA